TTCTGAAAATAATTACGGCGCACTACTATAAGATGTTCTATTTTTCCATAGAAATGTGTTCGCTCAAGAAAAGCTCCAGAAGATGTTAATCGTAAATAAGAAGATTGTTTACGAAGAAAAACTAATACAAATTCGCATTCAGATACATAAGAATTATATGGGAACCGAAATAGTCTTTTATTTTCTTTTGAAAAAAAAAAAATAGAATTATTCGGAGTAATAAGACTATTCCAATTATGATATTCGTGAAGAAAGAATCGCAATAAATGTAAAGAAGGAACATCTTGGATCCAGCATTGAAGGATTTGAACCAAGATTTTCAGATGGATGGGATAAGGTATTAGTATATCTGACACATAATTTAAATGCGATAATTTGTCCTCCAAAAAGGGAAATATTGAATGAATAGATCGTAAATTCAAATTCTGAGATTTTGGTATTTTTTTTTCTTCGAGGGAAGATACTAATCGCAGCAAGAATGGAATTTCCACAATGACTGCAAAACCTTCCAATATCATCTGAGAATAAAAATGAAAATAAAAATAATTGTTGTACCCAACGAATCGATTTTGGTTAGAATCGTTAATCGAATAAATCAAATAATTCTGTTGATACATTCGAATAATTGAACGTTTCACAAGTACTGAACTAGATTTATTGTCATAACCAAAAATTTCCGTGGATTCGTAAAAAATCGAACCATTTAAACCATGATCATGAGCAAATGTGTAAATATACTCCTTAAAGAGAAGCGGATATAGAAAGTGTTGTTGCCGAAATCTATCTTTTTCTAAATATCCTTGTAATTCTTCCATTTACATTTCTACTTGAACCAGAGGCAGGACCCATTTCATTTTGGGGGTTATCAAATGATACATAGTGCAATATGGTCAGAACAGGGTATATATTATGTATATAATTACAGTAAGAAAAGAATATATATCCCACAAACAAAGGAAACAGGGGAGTCCAATCAACAGATCTTTTTCCTCTCCTTTTCTATCCAATTGGTTTATGTTCGTTATAATTACAAGAGGGTCAAAAATCCTTTATTTTTGCAACTCGATCGCTCTTTTGACTTTGGAATAAATTCTCTTTATCAGTATACTGTTTCTTCTACACATCCGTCTCCAATCCATAATAAAGAATAATTAGGATTCATTAAAAAAAAAAGAAAGAAAATCAATGGTCCACTCACAAAAGAACCCACCCTTTCCCGCATCAGGCACTAATCTATCTTTAACGTCTAATTAGATCGGGTAATCATTCAAATTAAGAACAAAAGCTCGTTGCTTTTTATTTCACCAGAATTAGAGCCATAGGGCTCTATCCATTTATTCACTAGACCCAACTGTAAATGTGAATTTTTTTTTTTCACTTCCAAAAAGAAAAAAAAATTTGTAACGATCCGGTAAGGATAAACTCAAAGTTCTACTTTAATTAAAATTAAATAATAAATTAAATTAAATAATAAATTAAATAATTAATTAAATTTTAAATTAAATAATAATAAAAATAATAATAATATTTTATTACGACATGCTGTTTTTTCCATTCATTACCTTTGAGGATCAGTCGTGGTCTTATAGACTCTACCAATAGTCTGGACGAATCTGTTGCTTCATCCAAATGTGTAAAAGATCATAGTCGCACTTAAAAGCCGAGTACTCTACCGTTGAGTTAGCAACCCGAATAAAATAAATAGGATATGTAAATACGGTCAAAATAAAAAAATCAATTGAATTGCACTGCACGACCCCGTCAAAACATTGAACTAGAACAAATCGAAAAGAAAGATTTGTTGATCAATTAAAAACACCAAAATACCAAAATGGACAGATCGGATTAAACAACAACAGATTCCCAATAGAGATGTCAAAATTGTGACAAACCACCATTTTCTTTATCAATTTTCTTTTCTTTTTCGTTAAGAAAATACATCTTGTATGCCAGTAAATCCGGCAGGGCAAACCCATCATTTGACTGAAGTGAAGGAAAGAAAAAACCAATATGGGGTGGAGATAAACGGATCTATTTATCTACGATCGAATTATATTTCTTCGATGCACCATTGTCAATATGAATCCAATGTTAAGAAAACAAATTTAAGTAAATCAAATAAGGACTTGTGTTGGATTGGCACAACATAAACATAAATAATAAATTTGGATGAAAAAAATACGAAAGAGGTAAAGTAAAGAAAAAATCTCGGGTTTATTCAATCAATAGAGGTACAATAAGCAAGATTAACCCCTTGTTTGTTGGTGGATTCCCGCAACAAACAAAACAAGAAAAAAAGTAAATTAAGTATGAATACAGCAAGAAAAAGGCAAATTGTGTGTAAATAATTACACAAAGATAGATACTAGTTCCCCCCCCTTTTTTTATTTATTAATTTTGTTTTTTCCTTTAATTAACTCGAATCGAAGTTCTTTCTTGAAATAATTCCGCCTTCCTTAAAATATCACAAACAGTTCCCGTAGGTTGAGCACCTTTTTCAAGGAAATATAGAATAACAGGAACATTTAAATAAGTTTGATTCTTTATCGGGTCGTAAAAACCTACTTTTCTAAGATCTCTTCCTTCTCTTCGGGATCGAACATCAATTGCAACGATTCGGTAGATGGCTCATTGGAATAGATGTAAATAAACAATGCCCCCCCTAGAAACGTATGGGAGGTTTTCTCCTCATACGGCTCGAGAAAAAAGGATTCTAAATTTCTGTATATGTATATAATGGCAAATGGATCCATAAAATCATGAATTAGACTATGATTTGAGTCGTTTTTTTATTCTTCCTTACAGAAAAAAAGAAATCTCATTCGTACTCATAACTCAAGTTGGGTAATTCTGACAGAGTTCGAAGGGAAACCCTTAGACATTTATTGAGCCGTCTCTAACCTCTTTCGTTTGTCTCATCTCGAATCTATTTTTATTCCTCATTCTGATTCAATTGTTGAGACAATTGAAAATAGTGTTTACTTGTTCCGGAATCCTTTATCTTTGCTTTGTGAAATCATTGGGTTTAGACATTACTTCGGTGATCCTTACTCCTTTCAAAAGAGCAGCAACATACCTTTTTGTTTTTTGTTATTTTTTTCTATACTATAGAAATAGAATATGAACGGTAGATTCCCTTGTGATACACTTTTGATCGAAATAGTTTTACCAATTCTGAAAAATTTTACTTTTTATTTTTCAAACTTCTTTGATTTTTCGATTTTTTTAACCTTTCGATTTATATATTGAGGATATACTTACAAAGTTGGTCTAACTTATTGATAGTTACTAACCCTAGATTCTTCCCCCTGATAAACGAATCAATCCTTTCTGCTCGAGCTCCATCATGTACTATTTACTTACAACCTAACACAAATTAGGTTCCTAACAGAGCAGAACAAACTATGTCGAGCTAAGAACATCTTCATTCCTATAGAAAATGGTGGATGTAAGAATCCACAGCCGATCATGTCCTTCAAGTCGCACGTTGCTTTCTACCACATCGTTTCAAACGAAGTTTTACCATAACATTCCTCTAATTTTATTTCAAACCGGTATGTAATTGATTCAATATGGAATCATGAATAGTCATTGGCTCAACCGGTGTGTGTATACCGGTATATAATAGTACATACTTTCTATCTATCTATCTATGGATAGATAAGTATTTATCCGGGGAAGGCTCGGCAAGGATCCAATTTATTTAACTCTATATTCTATCATATGAATGAAACATATTTCTAAAAAAGACGAATAAATAAGTTTGCTTAAGACTTATTTACATCTTAAAAAGATTGTTCGGGACGATCAATCATGAAGGATCCATTTTTCTCGAACAAATAAACTATAAACCTCAAAAGAAGAACCTTTAATATTAATAGATTTGCAATCCCGGAACAAAATCAATTATTAATAAAACTTTTTATTTTATACAATACGGATTTTGTTTTACTTCAGGTTCAAGAATTTTTCTTTTCCATCAATTTCATAAAGTCAAGTAGATGCAATATACGAATTTCCCCCCAATCGCTACATTACATTGATTTCCAATTATTCATTTGAACCGGATAAGATATAAGATGAACCAGATAAAATACAAAAAAATGGGGTCCAGATCAATTCGTTTTTACTATTTTTTTCCCACACCAGCTTTAGAAGTTTTAAGACCAGTGATGAAATTAGTACCAAAAACTCCCTACTCTTTAGTCTCCACATAGACTGTGGAATTGGGATACCCCATTTATTTACTTTAGGCTTTTTACCCTTGGTAAGGGAATAAAGAGGCCTTTCTTTCATTCACATTTCGATTCAGAATGCTTCATGTGAGAATTGACATTTCATAGATATGGGACATAAAGTTTCCATAAGTAACTAACTTTAAAATGAATATTGAGTAGTACGAACATATCCTGAATGTGAATGATAAACCCAGAATTTCTTTTTTGAATTCAAAAAAAAGATATTTATTTCCACCCACATTTGACACTTGATTACGTTTGTGAGAAACCAAATGAAAGAAAAAATATGATTCTAAGAATCATTCTTAGAATTCAGAACAAAAGATTGTTCTCGTTAACAATTTTATGTTTCATGTGGGATACGATGTGATCCCATCTTTCGTTTCTGATGGAAACGATCTGGGACGGAAGGATTCGAACCTCCGAGTAACGGGACCAAAACCCGCTGCCTTACCGCTTGGCCACGCCCCATTTCGAATTTCTATTCGACACTAATAAACATTAATATTGGTATTGGTTATTCGTCAATTCCAACCCAATAAATAAATACATTGGGGATATATTGTTGCTAGGATTCAACACATGTAGATATAGAATCAAAAAAATTCATTGATCATTACAGGGAATTCAGTTAAGATATTGTATGAAAATGGAATTCCTTGTATTCTCATTTGAGAATGGAAGGAAAGATTTTTATTTGGGAGAGTTCGAAAAAAAAAAGAAAGATTTTTTGACTTGTCTTTTTTTTCCCTTATAAAAAAAAAACTCAATCAGAATAAAATTATCTAATCTACAAGAACGAAATTTTGTTATGCTTAATATCTTTAGTTTAATCTGCATCTGTCTTAATTCTGTCTTTTATTCGAGTAGTTTTTTCTTCGCCAAATTGCCCGAAGCTTATGCCTTTTTAAATCCAATCGTAGATGTTATGCCTGTCATACCTCTACTTTTTTTTCTCTTAGCCTTTGTTTGGCAAGCTGCTGTAAGTTTTCGATGATTTAATACTCTGCTAAATTCATGATTTATTCGATAAATAAAAATTCGAAAAATTGATAAGACCAGATAAGTCTTACATTATGAACCCTCGATTCAAAAATAGAAATTCTTGTATATTGAATAACCGCAGCGATGAATTTTGATCAACTTATTTCCTCGTTCTGACCTTACAGTGAGCAAAGACTTTATTAGGTTGCCTACAATACCTAATTATTCATATGACAAGAAATTTTTGATAACGAAGGAATCAAAATCTTATTCCAAAGAAATTCGTGAAAATGACTTTCTTTTCAAAAAACACTTCATTTTTTTGGGGGTGTCATGTCAAAACAAAATAGTGTATGTGGTAAAGTAAAAAATAAGTAACCTATTCCCTTTTTCAAAAAAAAAGATCTTGGAGATTGTGTAATGCTTACTCTCAAATTATTCGTTTATACAGTAGTGATATTCTTTATTTCTCTCTTCATCTTCGGATTTTTATCTAATGATCCAGGGCGTAATCCTGGACGTGAGGAATAAAAAAAAGATATTTTTCGTTTTTCCTGCTTTTTCTAATTTTTTTTTCTTATGATTTTATCTATTCCATACATTTACCTATGATAAAATCAAGGGATCGAAATTCCTTGGAATTCGAAAGTCTCAAGTAATAAGAAAAAGCGGAGAGAGAGGGATTCGAACCCTCGGTACGAATAACTCGTACAACGGATTAGCAATCCGCCGCTTTAGTCCACTCAGCCATCTCTCCCCATTCCCATCCCCGTTTAAAAATGGAAAATTTTTTATGTGATGTGACACGTGAAGTAAAGATTGATAAAAACCTTCGTTTTACTTTTTTATTTATCTATTTTTTTTTATATATTCTTTTATTTATATTCTATTAAATTATATTCTTTATTTTTTATAAATATATATATATATTTATTTATAAATTAAATAAATTTTTATTTTTATAATTATAATATAATAAATAATATATTTATTTATAATATATATAATATATAATATTTTTTATAATATAATAAAATAAAAAAAAAGATATAAGATAAAGATATATAAAAAGAACAATAAAGCAATATATATCTATATATAGGATAAAAAAAAATTATATAAGATATATAAGAAAAGATATATAAGAAGAAATTTGATCAGGAATTCAATTTAGATAATGATTCGAAACGGATATCCCCAATAGAAAAATACCCTACTTCTTCTATTTTGTACGAAAGGTTTATTCCCCCGGCTTGGTTTAAGTACTGGCCGGGCCAGGCCAGTATTTCCATAGATAAAATGATTTAATAATGATTTGATATCAATCAAAAATACTTGTTGAAGTGTCATTTCTTATTATTAATACTTAATATTATATTAAGTATTAATCTTAATATTATTACTTAATATTATTAATATTAATTTAATATTAAACACACATATTTATTTATAAACGTAGTTATAATATAACTCATTTATTTGTTCAAGAGACAAACTTTATTTGAACAATTGAGATCCAATTGACCCGAATTCTTAATTCATAAGTAAGATCTGGCAGTTGAAAGAGAAGTTGAAAAAAAAAAAGAAACCATGTATGCAGATTTCATCCTTTCTATGATCCAGCTTCAATGATTCTTTCAGACCGGGACTGTCAGTAATGACTTCGTATCAAACGAAAAGAAAAGTATAATATAACTATAACTTTTTTATGTTATTTAAGTAAGCTTTCTGCTCTTCGCCTATTTAAGTCCCCGGCGGGACGAAGCGTCAACGCTAAAATTTTCATGATTCTGATGCTATCTTGATTGCGCCTCACTCTTTTGTTCGACAAATGGTCCATTCATATACAATAATAAATATGTAGCGGGTATAGTTTAGTGGTAAAAGTGTGATTCGTTCTATCAAAAACTTAAATAGTTAAGGGGTCTTTCAGTTTTTTTCATATTCCGATCAAAAACTTTATTTCTTAAAAAGGTTTAATCCTTTACCCCTCAATAGTATATTTGAGGAAGAATATACATTCTCACGATTTGTATCCAAAGGCCGATTAGAAATTGAATAAAAAAGATTGGATTATGGATATGGAGTCGCGAAGCATAATTTTTTTGGATTGGATTAACTCTTCCAATTGAATGAGTATGAATAAAGGATCTATGGATGAAGATACAAAAGTTTATTTCCAATCGTAACTAGATCTTCCATTTTTTTTTTTGTAAAAGGGAAATTGAAGCCAAATAGCTATAAAACGATGGTTTTGGTTTACTAGAACCATCAGCAT